TTTCTTAAGTAATAAAATTAATAATTGAAAATTAATAATTAATTAAGTATCTTAAGTAAGAAAAGGAATAAAAAAAATTAAAAAACAAACGAATACATACGATAAATAGAAGAAAAGATACGAAGAGATGCGTCCGCCCCCCACATATTTGATAACTTCTCCTATAAAGAAACTAAGAAACCCAACTCCATTCGTAATTCCATCAATTATTCGTCGATCAAAAAAATGAGTTAATTCAGCCAATGCTCTAGTCCCCCCAGTTAGGAATCTTTTATAAAAAAAATCTATATAAGCGCGATTATATGACCAACTATATATGCCATTTAGCGTTTTCTCCCAAAGAGGTACCCTAGGGAGCCCTTTAACTGTTGAATTTATTAAATCCAAATTTAGTAAAGAGGAATAAGGAGATTTATATAAAAAAGAAGCTATAAATATTCCTAAAGAACCTATACTGACTGAAAAAATTGTATCTTTGATAAATTCATACCAATCCGTCGAATTAGTCGACTTTTTATGCAAAAGATTGATTGACGGAGTTAACCATTTAGATAATATATCAACATTGACTCCCTCTTGATTGAAAGGAATTCCTATAAACCCAACGAACAGAGTAAATAGGCCCAATACAAGTAGAGGAAATAACATATTATTGTCTGATTCATAAGGATAGGAATCCAGTTTTTTATTCTCAAAATGAGGAATAGTAATATATGGGCGTGTCATATTTCTACCATTATCATCAATTCGATATGTTCTTTTTGAAAAAAAGGAAGAACTTTTATCATCAGTCATTGCTAATAAACGAACATTTTTATTAATTTTTTTTGAAACTCCCCTACCCCATAGAGATATTGAATAGAAAGGTATTTTTTGTTTGCCACTATAATTTTTAAAATATACATTTAAATGTCCCTCAAAAGTAAGTAAATATATCCGAAACATATAAAATGCGGTTAATCCGGCAGTAACCCAGGCTATTATTGCGAAAATAGTCGAATACACCCAAGTATCATTAAGAATTTCATCTTTGGACCAAAAACAAGCCAAAGGGGGAATACCACACAGAGAGAGTGTACCTAATAAAAAAGAATTTTTGGTAATTGGTACATGTTTTCTTAAACCTCCCATAAGAATCATATTCTGACTTTTATAGGGAGAATAGCCAACAATCCCTTCCATTGAATGAATAACGGATCCGGATCCTAAAAATAACAATGCTTTGGAATAGGCATGAGTAATCAAATGAAATAAAGCACTTCGATAAGACCCCATACCAAGAGCTAACATCATATAACCCAATTGAGACATTGTAGAATAAGCTAAACCTCTCTTAATGTCTTTTTGAGCAAGAGCTAAAGTAGCTCCTAATAACACAGTTATTATTGCTATCAACGAGATTAAATTCATTATGGAAGGTAGAACTATGAAAAGAGGAAGAAGCCGAGCTACAAGAAAAATTCCTGCCGCTACCATAGTAGCAGCGTGTATAAGGGCGGAAATCGGAGTAGGCCCTTCCATAGCATCAGGCAACCATACATGAAGGGGAAATTGTGCAGATTTAGCAACGGCACCAGCAAATAACAGACCAGCACACAAAGTAACAAATAAGAAATTGACCTCGTTATTAGAAATTAAGTCATTGAATATTTCGAATAAATCCTGAAATTCGAAACTACCCGTTATCCAATAAAAACCTAAAATTCCTAATAATAAACCAAAATCCCCTACACGATTTGTTACAAAAGCTTTTTGGCAAGCATTTGCTGCAAGAGGTCGTGTGAACCAAAATCCTATTAAAAAATAGGAACACATTCCGACCAATTCCCAAAAAATATAAATTTGTATCAAATTAGAACTCGTAACTAATCCTAACATGGAAGTACTGAAAAAACTCATATAAGCAAAAAATCTCAAATATCCTTGATCATGAGCCATATAATTATCACTATAAATAAGAACCAAAATTCCAACGGTAGTGATTAACATTGACATAATAGAAGTAAGTGGATCTATCAAATAGCCGAATTCTAAAGAAAAATCGTTAGTAATGATCCAAGACCATACATATTGATAGCTATAATTGCTATTTATTTGCTGAATAGACAGATTCATTGAAAAAATCATGACTATACTTAACAATAAAACACTATGAAAAGACCACATGCGACGAAACCTTTTTGTTGCCGTCGGAAAAAGAAGAAGTCCCACCCCTAGTAATATAGGAACGGAAAGTGGGATGAAGGGTATGAGCCACCCGTATTGATATGTCTGTTGCATAAAAAGCTTTTTTAATTTCCTAATTTATTGGTTCTGATTGACTGGATCTTACCTCTTTGAAAGGAGTCAAAAAAGGCAAGCTATGAACTAAATTAAACTAATTTAAATAGAAATTTATAAGCCTTTCCTCTTACTTATACTTAACTTATACTTATTTACTTATTCTTAACTTTCTTTATTTTTTGTTTTTTTTTTATTATAAATACTTCAAATATTCAATTCAAATCAAGAAGTTAGATTTGGGCAAATGATATAAATGATATAAAACAGGAGTAATTCCTTATTTTTTCCAATTTGAAAATTAAACCTGCCCCATTTAACGTTTAACCGGTTAATAGAAAATAAAATGAAAATGGAAGGTTGGATTCTTTTATTTTTTATTAAGATTTCATTTGATTCCTATGGTGCAACAGATTCTATAGATATAGACTTTAATGAGAAAGAATATCAAATAAAGATAGTAATCAATCGAATGAATAAAAACTATTTTACAGCGATTCTATGGAATAAAAAAAAAATCACATATCTTCGTCTTTCTCTATTTAGCTATTTATAGTATTTTTCGTCTTTCTTTATTTAGCTATTTATAGTATTTAGAGTACGCGAAATATTTTTTTCTAAATGTGATTTTCATATATCTTCCCCCCTAGCTTTTTTTTCCGAAAAGAATATTAATTCAAGAAGAATATTAATTCAAGTTCAAGAATAAGAATAAATAGAATACAAAAAAAAAGTAAAGAAGGATTTGGTTTGACCAATAGATGTCTTTCACATCCAACTAAAACAATAAGTAATCCTTTTTATCTTAAATGGCCGTTCCAAAAAAACGTATTTCTACATCAAAAAGGCGTATTCGGAAAAATATTTGGAAAAGGAAGGGATATTGGAAAGCATTAAAAGCTTTTTCGTTAGGGAAATCCCTTTCTACAGGAAATTCAAAAAGTTTTTTTGTGCAACAAAAAAATTAACAAATTAAGTATAAGTAATAGTAATTTAAAATTTCAATAATCCGAATGAACTCGAAAAACGAAATTGACCCATTTCCTATTTGCTACAAAATTTTGAATTTCCTATTGAGTTAAACTAATCAATATGAAATAGCACTAAATTCCCTCTTTTTTAATTTATAATTAAAAAAAAAATTATAAAAAATATAAATTTAGCTTTTTTTACTGAATTCTAAAAACATAAAAGTTTCGTTGACAAACCCATAAATACAATATAAAAGGAGGTTTATCCTTCTTTTTTTTTTAGTAGATTTTCTCATTTACAAGATGGGGAGAGAGTTTTTCCCCATCGAACTATTTGTTTGTTAGAGTTACGATAAAAAATTTGATATTTTTCTCCCTTTTTCTCTATCTATAAAAAAGGGGATAATTTTTTTATTTGAATTTAATTTTTATTGAAAGTAATAGATTCAATTTAACCTTACTTAACCTTTTTTATATATTTCTATGAATTACTATATAGAATATAGAATGGTAAATTTCTGAAATTAAAAAAATGAAAAAATAAAAAGTTCATTAAAAAATAAAAACAAAAACTATTTTTGGGGTAGAACTTTCTCTTTCTAGTTACAAGAGTTCAGTTCTAAGAGAACAGAAAATACCCGAAAAACCCCCAAGAGGCTAAGACCCTAAACTAAAAACTAAAATAACGAACTTTCTAATCCCTATTATTATTTTGTATTATTTTAAATTTTTATTTTTTCTGAAAAATAAAATAAAAATATTGCACTGAATTGGCTTCTTCAATCTCGACGATTGTTTATTTATAAGTTATTATAAGTTCAAGACAAGCCGCTATGGTGAAATTGGTAGACACGCTGCTCTTAGGAAGCAGTGCTAAAGCATCTCGGTTCGAGTCCGAGTGGCGGCATGTCATCTTCTAAAAAAGCGAAATAGATCCTATAATCAATTCAACTCCCAATTTCCATTTAAGAGACTCTTTTTTTTATGATATTTTCAACCTTAGAACATATATTAACTCATATTTCCCTTTCTATTGTTTCAATCGTAATTACAATTCGTTTAATAACCCTTTTTTGCGTAGATGAAATCGTACAACTGTATGATTCATCCGAAAGGGGTCTGATAGTTAGTTTTTCCTGTATAACAGGATTATTAGTTACACGTTGGATTTATTCGGGTCATTTTCCACTAAGTGATTTATATGAATCATTAATCTTCCTTTCGTGGTGTTTCTCCCTTATTCATATAGTTCCGTATTTCAAAAAAAATAAAAATTTATTAAGCACAATAACAGGTTCAAGTGCTATTTTTACCCAGGGCTTTGCTACTTCCGGACTTTTAACTCAAATACACCAATCTTCAATATTAGTACCCGCCCTTCAATCCGAGTGGTTATTAATGCACGTAACTATGATGATATTGGGCTATGCGTCCCTTTTATGTGGATCATTATTATCAGTAGCACTTGTAGTCATTACATTTCGAAAAAACCGAAAGATTCTTTGTAAAAGTACTCTTTTAATAAAAGAGTCGTTTTTCGTTGGTGAAATTGAATACATGAATAAACAAAGCAATCTTTTACAAACTACTTCTTTTTTTTCGGGTAAGAATTATTACAGATTTCAATTAATTCAGCAATTGGATTATTGGAGTTATCGTATTATTAGTCTAGGATTTTTATTTTTAACCATAGGTATTCTGTCAGGAGCAGTATGGGCTAATGAAGCTTGGGGATCCTATTGGAATTGGGATCCAAAAGAAACTTGGGCATTTATTACTTGGATCGTATTCGCGATTTATTTACATACTCGAGCAAATATAAACCCGAAAGGTGCAAATTCGGCAATTGTAGCGTCTATAGGCTTTCTTATAATTTGGATATGCTATTTTGGGGTTAATCTATTAGGACTAGGACTACATAGTTATGGTTCGTTTACATTAACATCTAATTGAATTCACGAAAGTATCTTACGAACACTACACATTCACATTATAGTACATATAAAAAAAATTTTACGTGAATGGGCACGAACCATGCGAATCAAATATTGTATTTGATTCGCATGGTTCGTGCCCATATTGGGTTCAAATTCTTTTTTTTAGCTATAAATTTTAGCAATTTGCGAGAAGGAAAAGTTATCTTTTTTCATTCTACAACTTTTTTATTGTAAAGTGAAAGGTTTTAAAATCATGAATAGCAAAAAACTATTTAGAAAAAGAATTAGATAGTATAACTTCAACCTTGTCAAGCGATAGTGAAAGAACGAGATCCGGGTACATACCAATACCCAGTACGGGTAAAAAGAGGGAAATCGAAAGAAATAACTCTCGGGGTCCAGAATCAAAAAAATAAGAGTTTGGAACGTTAAAAAGCTTATATCCATAAAACATCTGCCGTGACATAGATAATGAATAAATAGGAGTTAATATCATTCCAATTGCCATGACAAAAGTAATTAGTATTTTTGGCATTAAAAAAAATTTGTGACTCATAATTATTCCAAAAAATACTATCAATTCAGCAACAAAGCCACTCATACCCGGTAATGCAAGGGAAGCCATCGCAAAGCTACTAAACATGGTGAATATTTTTGGCATTGTGATAGCTATTCCGCCCATTTCATCAAGATAAAGAAGGCGTGTTCTATCATAAGTTGTTCCTGCCAAGAAAAAAAGTGCAGCACCAATAAATCCATGAGAGATTATTTGTAAAAGAGCTCCGTTGAGTCCTGTATCAGTTATAGAACCAATTCCGATAATTAGGAAACCCATATGAGATACAGAAGAATAGGCTATTCTTTTTTTTAAATTACGTTGCCCAAGGGATGTTGAAGCTGCATAAATTATTTGGATTGCGCCTACTATCACTAACCAAGGGGAAAATAGATAATGGGCATGAGATAATAATTCTATATTGATACGAGCCAGTCCATACGCTCCCATTTTTAATAAGATTCCAGCTAGAAGCATACAAGTACTGTAATGTGCTTCTCCGTGGGTATCTGGTAACCACGTATGTAGGGGTATAATCGGCGATTTGACAGCAAAAGCAATCAAAAATCCAATATAAAATATTATTTCTAAGACCACAGGATACGGCTGATTAGCTGATGTTTCAAAATTTAATGTTGGTTGATTAGAACCATATAAACCTATACCCAGCACTCCCATTAGGAGAAAAATGGAGCCCCCCGCTGTGTACAAAATAAATTTTGTAGCCGAGTACAGACGTTTCTTTCCCCCCCACATGGATAGAAGTATATAAACGGGAATTAATTCTAACTCCCACATGATAAAAAAAAGTAAAAGGTTGCGAGAAGAAAATAATCCTATTTGACCACTGTACATTGCTAACATCAGGAAATGAAATAATCTCGAATCTCGAGTAACAGGCCAAGCCGATAAAGTAGCTAAGGTGGTGATGAATCCCGTTAGTAAAATGGGTCCTATAGAAAGTCCATCTATTCCCAATCTCCAATGGAAATCAAAAAGGGGGATCCATTTATAATCCTCCAATAGTTGAATTAATGGATCGTCCGATTGGAAATGATAACAGAATGTATACACCGTTAGAAGGAGTTCTAAAATACAGATACATATAGTATACCACCGAACGACCCTATTTCCCCTATGGGGGAGAAAGAAAATTAAGGAACCCGCAGATATTGGAAAAACTACAATTATTGTTAACCAAGGAAAAAAATTCGTGGTAAAGACAAGATGCGCTTGGACCAGAAAGACCCGTGCTCAAAAATAAAAATATCTTGAGCGCGGGTCTTGTCGATAAAAAAAAAGAAAATGGATTCAAGTAGAGTTTATTGGAACGTATCAATAAGCTAGACCCATACTGCGAGTTGTTTCAGCCCCTAAATAAACCCGAACACTCAAGAAATCCGTTGGACAGGCGGATTCACATCTTTTACAACCAACGCAGTCTTCCGTTCTTGGAGCCGAAGCAATTTGTTTAGCTTTACAGCCGTCCCAAGGTATCATTTCTAATACATCGGTGGGGCAGGCTCGGACACATTGAGTACATCCTATACATGTATCATAAATCTTTACTGAATGTGACATTGGATCTATACATTTTTAAACGTTATAAATTTTCGACCTAGTAAGCTTCTAAACAAATCCTATATTTAGATACCAGGTAAATCAACAAGTTATCAGAATTTTTCTAATCAACTTACTTCTGGACTGCTTTATTATAAAAGAAAGGGCCAAAATACTTTGATTTCTTCTGTTTATGTTTTCTTTGCAGAGAAGATTATACCTTAAATTTTCATTTCTTTACGAATATTCGAATTCTTACGATTAATACTACTTATTCAACAAATTCGATTGGTTAATACGAGTTGATTTTCGATTACGATAAATTGATGAAACAATAGCCAGCCCTATGGCTGCTTCAGCGGCTGCAATGGCTATAACAAAAATTGAGAAAATATCTCCCCTTAATTGACGATTATCAAAAAAATCGGAAAATGTTACAAAATTTATATTAACTGCATTCAATATAAGTTCAAGACACATAAGGGCTCTAACCATATTTCGACTTGTGATCAATCCATAGATACCCATAGAAAATAAATAGGCACTCAAAACAAGTACATGTTCGAGCATCATTAAGCAACTCCTTAGCAATCTCATTCATTTCAATCTAAATAACAATTCAATTGATTTGATTGAATCAAATATAACAAGCATGGAATATTTTAATTGCTGATTTTTTATTGACGAGCTACAGCAATTGCACCTATTAAAGCAACTAAAAGAATTATTGAAATGAGTTCAAATGGAAGAAAAAAATCCGTTGATAAATGAATTCCAATTTGTTGACTATTGCTTATCAAATCTTGTTCTAGAACCTGGTTTGATCTTGTAGTCCAAATAATCCCGTACCATGACGTATCTGGAATAGTAGTAATTAGTGAAATAAAAAGACTTGTACAAACCACTGAAGTAACCCCATCCCCAACAGTCCAGAGACGAGAATCTTTGTAATATTCTGAATCACTCATGAACATCACAGCGAAAAGAATTAAAACATTTACAGCCCCTACGTAAATAAGTAGTTGCGCGGCAGCTACAAAATAAGAACTCAATAGAATATAGAATAAGGATATACAAACAAGAACCAATCCTAACGAAAAGGCAGAATAAATTGGATTGGGAAGTAATACTACTCCTAGACTTCCTAAGATCAGACCCGATCCCAGAAAGACTAAAAGAAAATCATGCATTGGCCCGGGTAAATCCATAAAAAAAAAAATCGAAATATTTCATGATTTTATTGACCTGACCAGGAAAAAAAAGTAACTCCTTTTTTTATCTTTCTGATACTTCTTAACTTAAACTTAATTAAATAAATAAACTTAATTAAATAAATGAAATTTAAACAGGTGCGGGCGGGTGGATATATATAGTATTATTAGCCCTAATCATTCAATATCTGGAAAAAAGTTTGAAAAAAATATATATATATTACTCTAATATAAATATTTCTATAAATATAGAAATACATTTTGAATCAAAATGTATTTCTATATTTATATTTATAGATCCAACCTAAACCTTAATTTCATTTATTTAAAATAAATTGCAGCTATTTAAAATAGATTTTATTATTAATATTATTAATTAACTATTATTGATTAAATAATAAAATAAAAATAATAAATAATGAATTTTTAAATTGAATTGTTAATTTGGGATTTTTTTGAATTGAGAGGTTTAAGTTTAACTATTTTCTATTTGATTTATATTGGAAGCGAATTCGAAATTGTGCGAATTGTGTAATCATCAATTACTGACGTTGGTAACCGACCCAAAGCAATTTGATTATAATTCAATTCGTGACGATCATAACTCGAAAGTTCATATTCTTCAGTCATTGATAAACAATTTGTTGGACAATACTCAACGCAATTACCACAAAATATACAGATTCCAAAATCAATACTGTAATTAAACAATCGTTTCTTTCGAATATCACTTTCCAATTTCCAATCTACAACGGGTAGATCTATAGGACATACACGAACGCATACTTCACAAGCAATGCATTTATCAAATTCAAAGTGAATTCGGCCCCGGAAACGTTCCGACGTGATTAGTTTTTCGTAGGGATATTGAATAGTTATAGGTAAACGATTCGCGTGAGACAGGGTAATCGCGAAACCTTGACCGATGTATCTGGCAGCTCGTATTGTTTGTTGACCATAATTTGTGAATTCAGTTAGCATAGGGAACATATCGTGAATGTGTATAAAGAATAAAATTGTAGACTTGTTTCTTTCTCTTGGTTGAGATAAGTGGTGAATATAGAATATTGTAATTGTTTACAGTGAAAGAAGTTGGGACGAAGTTGTTAATAATAGATTACCTAGAGAAATAGGTAAAAGAAATTTCCATCCAAGATTTAATAGTTGGTCTATTCTCAACCTTGGTAAAGTCCATCTTGTTGCAATAGGAATGAACAAGAACAAATAAGTTTTAGCTAATGTAATAAAGATGCTGATTATTGTTCCAAAAACTTTACCTACTTTATTTATATTTATGTCAAAAATTTTAGGACCGAATAGGTATGGAATAGAAAGATTCCAACCTCCTAAGTAAAGAACTGTTACAAATAACGAAGAAACTAGTAGATTCAGATATGAAGCAACGTAAAATAAACCAAATTTGATACCTGAATATTCGGTTTGATAACCTGCTACTAATTCTTCTTCTGCTTCTGGTAAATCAAAAGGTAATCTCTCGCACTCAGCTAGGGAAGAAATTAGAAAAATGAGAAACCCTATAGGTTGACGCCACAAATTCCACCCCCAAAAGCCGTATTTTGACTGCGCTTCAACTATATCAACTGTACTTGAACTGTTAGATAATCATAGTCGATTAGAACATCGCTGTTCTTACCACTATTACAGAACCGTACGTGAGATTTTCACCTCATACGGCTCCTCAAGGGTCACAAATAAATCTAAGGACATTTAATTATTATGTATCTTTATCTTGATATTTTTTTTTGTAGGATAAAGTCAAAACTTATCTCAAGTTCCCCAAATTAGACCAACGGAATTCTGTTTGCTATATTTTTTATTTAAAATATATATTAAAAAAAAAGGTGCTTCTGAATTAATCTCATCTTTTTCATTTTAGGAATGTCATTTTTGTTTGTTAATCAATAACTTAATCCTTGAATAAAAATCTTTTTGTAACAGCATCATATAGGCATTTCAACCTATTTTTTTCAATTACGAAAAAGAATTCAAGATCCCATTAATTTATGAATCATGCCAAGAGTTCTCTCTTTCTAACTAACGAAAAGATAGAAGAAAAGGATTTATATTTATTTAATTATTTTATTCTATTTTATTTCGTTCCTATTCTCCTTTCTCATAAAAGGGATTTTACTCAAAATAAAAGATTACTTCGTTCTTGATAGTTATTTACTTACTTGGTGGATAGGAACATACTCTAGGTCGGAATCGTGGGTAGTACTTCTTGATCGTTTCTACTAACTTAAAGTCCCAATTCGAATTCCGGTTATGGGCAGAAATATCCTCTTAAATTATTTAGAGAATATCCATTACTAATCCTTTGTGTATTTTGGTCTTTCTAACCATCCACTCAATTTTGTTCAACCTCCCGTTTAAACCCGCTTCAAGTGATGATAACGAAGCAACCAATCTTGGGGCAAACGGCCTCTCCTGCTTTTATTTAGTTTTAATTAATAATTAATTCTTGTACATAGGAAATGAGATCTTGTACATAGGAAATGAGACTTAATCTTTTTACTGCAAATTTGCAAGCCGTTTTCTTTCACTCATATAACTATCTGCTTTAGTTCATCAACCCAAATGATGCCTAAAAAAGATGAAAAAAATTATTTAACCTTAATCCTCTTCTCAGAAATTAGAAACAAAAGAACTAGGAACAATTTAGTATTTCACCTAATTAGACGACACCGAATCACACGTAGAGATATTGATAATACACATAAAGTTAATGGTATTTCATAACTAATTGATTGAGCAGCAGCGCGTAAACCACCTAAAAAGGAATATTTATTATTTGATCCATATCCCGACATAAGAAGTCCAACGGGAGCAATGCTTGAAATAGCGATCCATAAAAAAACACCAATACCAAGATCGGCTAGAATAAGGTGGTATCCAAAAGGAATTACTGAATAACTTAGTAAAATCGATATCACTGCGACGGATGGTCCGATACTAAATAAACGACCATCTCCTCTAGATGGAAGAAGGTTCTCTTTGAAAAGTAGTTTTGTACCATCTGCTAGAGCTTGAAGAATTCCTAAGGGACCAGCGTATTCAGGTCCAATACGTTGTTGTATCCCTGCAGATATTTCTCTTTCTAACCAAACAATTACGAGTACACCTATTGTAATTCCTAATACAAGAGTCAAAATCGGGACAAGTAGCCATATAATCCCATAGACCTCTTTTAAGGATTCTAATCTGGAAAACGAATTGATAGCTTGTATTTCGGTTGTATCCATTATCATTTTTAACGATCAACCTCTCCCATAATGATATCTATGCTACCTAATATCGTCATAATATCAGCCAATTTCATTGTTTTAACTAACTGAGGAAGAATTTGCAAATTGATAAAACCCGGCGGGCGAATTTTCCATCTCCAAGGAAAAACACTCAGATCTCCTATCAGAAAAATTCCCAATTCCCCCTTTGGGGCTTCGACTCTCACATAAAGTTCTTGTTTCGCCAATTCAAAGGTTGGAGAAGGTTTTTTACTAATAAATCGATAGTCAAAATCATTCCATTCGGAATCTTTTACTCTATCAAAACGTCGTATTTCTAAATTCTCGTAGGGCCCTCCTGGAATTCCTTCCAGAGCCTGCTGTATAATTTTTATGGATTCTGTCATTTCACCGATTCGTACTAAATAACGAGCTAACGAATCTCCTTCCTTTTGCCATTGAACTTCCCAATCAAATTCATCGTAACACTCATAATGATCAACTTTACGAAGGTCCCATTGTATTCCGGACGCCCGGAGCATTGGGCCCGATAAACCCCAATTTAGTGCTTCTTCTCCGCGAATAACGCCCACGCCTTCAACCCGTTCTAAAAAAATAGGATTCCGTGTAATAAGCTTTTTATATTCAGCAACCCCCGTTAAAAAGTAATCACAAAAATCCAAACATTTATCTATCCAGCCATAAGGTAGATCAGCAGCTATTCCCCCGATACGAAAATAATTATGCATCATTCGCATACCAGTAGCTGCTTCGAATAAGTCATATATCAATTCCCTTTCTCGAAAAATATAGAAGAAGGGGGTCTGTGCACCAATATCTGCCATAAAAGGGCCAAGCCATAACAAATGGGACGCTATACGACTCAACTCCAACATAATGACTCTGATATAACTAGCTCTTTTAGGTACTTGAATATTTCCTAATAGTTCGGGCCCATTTACAGTTATTGCTTCCGTGAACATAGTAGCTAAATAATCCCAACGCGTTACATAGGGCAAATATTGTATAATTGTTCGATTTTCCGCAATTTTCTCCATCCCCCTGTGTAAATAACCTAATATAGGCTCACAGTCAATAACATCTTCACCATCTAGAGTAACGATGAGTCGAAGAACACCATGCATTGATGGGTGGTGAGGCCCCATATTGACTACCATAAGGTCTTTTCTTGTAGCTGGTACAGTCATAAGTTTTTTACCCATTCATTTTTCCATGAATTGCTGAAAGTGAAAAGAAGTTTATCCAAATACCAAATAAAAAAAAAAAGGAAAAAGTACTTAAAATGATTCTTCCAATTAACGAGTTTTTGCTTCTCGAATACTCAACTGACCAATTAATTCTTTATAACGTGCTCTATTTTTTTTTGCCAAATAAGCCAACAGCCGTTGACGTTTTCCTAAAATTTTTCGCAAACCTCTCTGAGATAAATAGTCTTTTTTATGCACTTCCAAATGTGAAGTAAGTCTGCGTATTTTATTGGTAAAACGGAATACTTGAAATTCAACCGACCCCCTTCTTTCTTTTTCAGAAATAACCGAAATGAATGTACTTTTTACCATAAAAGATTTTCCCTCTTCCACTTTTACAGATATGGATTTTATCGATGAGTAATAATAATGGTAGTAATTTTAATGTGTTATATACAATAATCTGAATTTCTGTATGAACTCCTAATTTTATCAACTTATATTAATCCACCCAGGTCATATTAATCCATCCAGGTTTCAATTTAATTTATTCTGAAAAATAAAAAAAGAAGGAAGGGGCTCATTTTTGCATGGCATAATTTAGGCCTAAAATGAAGAAGATTCTGTTAATTGATTTGTAGGCCTAATTTATACCTCAGCGGTTTTAGTCTTCGTATTATATATTAGAATGGCATGGAAGGTGCGGCGTGTCAATCTCTTTACTTTGCTATACCCCGTAGGGTATAGCATATATAGGAAAAATGGACTATCAACGACTTTTCAACCGCGGATACATCTGTATCCTTAACATACTGAAACGACTGCCGTTATTTGTATCAAACCAATAGCGATTTATACAAGCTAAATCTTCTAATCGATAATTAGGCCAAAGAAAAGATTTGAATTTAATTAATTCATTCTTATCTTTATTAAGATTAAGAGGGTTCTCTTTATCCAAATCCAAAGATTGACTACAATTGTTCTCAGTCCAAAATATTGGATTTTTATTCCAAGTCTTTGAATTGAAAGAAATTAGAATTCTCAACTCTCTACGGCGTCTATGCGATAAAATGGTTTCGGGAACAAGTAAATCAAAACCATTCTTATCAACATAGGATTGTTTTCTATATCCTTGATTAATTTGGTGCTTAATCTTATGAACCAACGAAATACCTAAGGTTTGATACATAATAAATTGTCCATCATTTTTTACAGACAGAGGTCTGGGTTCGATAATAAAGACCCCCGTTTTGATAAATTCTACAAGCTTTAAATTCTTACGAATCGGCATCATCTCCAAACTCATGTCTTCTCTTTGAATCGAGGATATAGTAATTTCTCGTGGATTTTCCAGTTTAAGCAGGAAACAAAATATGTTTATATTATTTACCAGGCTGTCACTCAAAGTATCGCGCGATCTCAATTGATAAACTAAAAAACGTGTTAGGAGTAAATCTAGTTCTACTTCTGTACGACTTTTCTTTTTCTTTTTTTGGGGGGAAGGATCTTCAATATCTTTTTCGTGGTTTGTTGAAGGAACAGATTCAGCATTCCCTTGTTTTTGTACATTTGATCTAAGCTCTCTTTTGCTTTCGACCGATTCTTTTTCTTTTTGATCTTTTTGATTTCGATTTTGATTCTTTATTTCTTTATTTGAAACAGATTCCCCTTTTTGTTTTTGGGTTCCTTCGATGTTTTTCTTTTCACTAAGATCATTTTCATTTAGATTCAAATTTAAAAGAAGGATTTTACTTGGTATAACCCACGGTTTTGTTTTATATAGATTAAAGCGTAGGACAAATTCTGGGAAGAACCAAAGTCCCAGGGTTGAGATGGGACGATTTAGTATTTCTTCATTCATTCCCATCCAATCCAAAAAACCTTTTCGGGGTTTTGGTAAATTGGTTTGGAGCTTTTGCGGACTTCTAAGATAAACAAGGTTTTTTTTATCAATTTTTTCAATAATTTGATACTTTTTAGTATCAATAGTATCAATCTGAGTATTTTCATTACTCGTGATATCCGTTCTGATGCAGGACTCAATAGTAAGTTGTTGTCTAAGATCCAAATTTAGAATTCCCCAATCAAAATATTTTCTATCGGACTTTTTTCTAAGATTGACATAATTATTAAAATTATTATTATTAATAGGGATATTTCTCCATATATTTATATCAGAAAAATTCGCTTTATGAGTGTTGGATTTATAAGAAATATCTTCGTTCTTTTTTAATTGGACTTTCGAGCTTGATTTAGAAATAGACGAGTCCCTCTTATTTTCATAATTCAAATTAATAGATTTATATGATAAGAGATCATATCTAGAGCTTTTTTGAAAATTGTCTGTTTGATTCACTAAGTAATATACTTCAGAATTCCTAGAATTCCCCCCCTGAACTTTTTCATATGAATCCCGCTTGTAATTTTTATTTTTATGACGTAGATTAACTCTATTTCTCCACTTTTGTGTAGACCATTTAATACGAGATAAATCGTATTGAGACTGTCCCCTTAACCAGTTTTTCCATTCATTCATTTCAGAATTCGGGAGTTTATTATGACTTAATTTAGAATGAAGTATTTCTTGTCTTTCAAAGGGATCTTTTATTTCAGCAGTAATAAAAACAGACATTCCGTGAAATTGAAAATTTGTAGACCATTTAATACGAGATAAATCGTATTGAGAATCTTCCATGAACCAGTCTTCAGTATGTCTCCTTATCCAGTCTTGAGCATATCTGCTTAACTGGTCATTCATTTCAGAATTCGGGAGTTTCTTATGACTTAATTTAGACGGAAGTATTCCTTGTCTTTCAAAGGAATCTTTTATTTCAGCCTTAATAAAAAAAGGCATTCCGCGATATTGAAAAACAGATCTTAATTTGTTACTAACTTGGGTTTGTGATAATTTAAAAAATACATATGCTTGTGACAAATAGGATAAGTCACAAAAACTATGTAAATTTTTCCTATTTCTAATTGATTTTTTTTTTTTTAGAGTTGAAATTGAAATAAAGTTAATTGTATTTTGATTTTTGCTATTAAGCCTTTCTTGCTTTGTTTCATTAATGGGCTTATCCGGCATTTTTTTTATCGATTCAAAAAGAAATTGTATATTGAGTCTGAAAATATTAATAACAGCTAACAAAATATCTATGTATACTTTTTCAAGGAAAATTTGTATAAAACAATCTAATTGAGAGATTAATCGTACATTTCTTCTTTTTAATATTTGCCAAATATTTGTTGTCGATTCAAATCTTTTAGCATTATACCCTTTTTCGGTAGGAGTAATATATACCCCGGATGAGGTTATTTTTTTTTTTTCTTTTGTAATTCTTTCTATTTGATTTTTAATTGTTCTTGTTCTACCTGTTAGATCCTTCTTTTTTATTAGTGCATAATTTTTCCAATTTTGAGATTGAAATAGACTAACTGATTCATGAATTATTTGATTGCTGCTTCTAGAATCTTTTTCGTTTTTAATTTCATTCGAGTCTGATACTTCCCTTAAGCTAAAAATTGGATTGAATTTTGAGCGTCCTTTTAGTTTTAGTATTCTTGTTATAAATAAAAACCCTTTAATAATGAATTTTTTTGTTTCTTTTGAAACTAATTTTGTTTTTACTAATAAAACCGCTTTTCCAATTTTTGTTTGTAGTTCCGTAAAAATCGGGTCAAAAAAAGAATCTCCTTTTCGAGTTCTGGGAGAACCAAAAGGGACGTCAGTTTCCAGTCCCCAAACTGTTAAAAAACAAAAATCATCTTTTTGGTTTTCTAGATTTCTATCAGAGGGTCGTATGTGCCAAGGTTTCAGGTCGAAAGGAAATAAGATTTTTATCTGAATACCCTCTGTCCACCAATCTGTTGGAAATTCTGTTTCCGATAATTGGATACCATTATAGGTACATTTAATATGCATTTCTTGCTTCCATTCCTGTATATCCTCAAACCATTCAGGAGATTGCAATAATAACATACGTCCAATATTTTTTGCTATTATCAATGAAGGCAATAGAATATATTTTCTAAGAATAGAATGAGTTAGTAACGCGACTCCCCTTATTAGTTGCCCACATATAACATTATCCCATGCCTCCGATATCTGCATGCGCGTTTCTTCGTCTTTTATATTTTCTTCATTTGTTCTTATAATATTTTCAATTTTTTCTTTAATTGTTTCTTCTTCGTCTATATACTCCACATTTTCGGATTCTATCCCCTTGTCTGTCCAATTTGTAAAAATAACTTTCAAAATTTTGGATATATCATACAGTAGGCGGGGGAGTCTTTTGACTCTATCCAAAAAAAGGGGAGAGTGCGCGTTTGCTTGAAACAGTTCCCAAATTACAGTTTTACGCCTTTGAGCGCGCATAGAACCTTTAATTAGTGATCGCCGAAAGTCCGATTGGAGTGAATAATGTATCAAAGTTAATTCCTGTGCCGGATTCGTAGCATTATTATTATTAGAATTAGAGTCAGTATTTTTATTTGCATTTTCTTGATTTGTATTTTCTTGATTTCCTTTTTCT